GCTAACGTAGCTTAATTAAAGCACAATACTGAAGATATTAAGATGGGCCCTAGAAAGCTCCGTAAGCACAAAGGCTTGGTCCTGACTTTGCTATCAGTTTTAGCCTAATTTACACATGCAAGTATCCGCCCCCCCGTGAGAATGCCCTTTAGTCCCCTGCCCGGGGAAAAGGAGCCGGTATCAGGCACTACCAACTGAAGCCCACGACACCTTGCCCACAGCCACACCCTCAAGGGAATTCAGCAGTGATAAATATTAAGCAATAAGTGAAAACTTGACTTAGATAGGGCTAATTAAGGGCCGGTAAACCTCGTGCCAGCCACCGCGGTTATACGAAGGGCCCAAATTGATAGCCATCGGCGTAAAGGGTGGTTAAGATTATATTCAAATAAAGCCAAATGCCTTCTAGGCTGTAATAAGCATCCGAAGATAAGAGGCTCAACTACGAAAGTGGCTTTACAAAATCTGACCCCACGAAAGCTGGGGCACAAACTGGGATTAGATACCCCACTATGCCTAGCCGTAAACAATGACAATGTACCACCCCCCATTGTCCGCCCGGGAACTAAAAGCACGAGCTTGAAACCCAAAGGACTTGGCGGTGCTTAAAATCCACCTAGAGGAGCCTGTTCTAGAACCGATAACCCCCGTTCAACCTCACCCTTTCTTGTTATCCCCGCCTATATACCGCCGTCGTCAGCTTACCCTGTGAAGGCCTAATAGTAAGCAAAATTGGCACAGCCCAAAACGTCAGGTCGAGGTGTAGCGTATGAGAGGGGAAGAAATGGGCTACATTCCCTAACAAAGCGAATACGAATAGTACATTGAAAACTGTACTTGAAGGAGGATTTAGTAGTAAGCAAAAAATAGAGCGTTATGCTGAAACTGGCCCTTAAGCGCGCACACACCGCCCGTCACTCTCCCCAAGCTGACAGGTCTTTATTCTCTAAAACCTTATAAACAGCAAAGGGGAGGCAAGTCGTAACATGGTAAGTGTACCGGAAGGTGCACTTGGAAAAGCCAGAGCAAAGCTAATACAGAATAGCATCTCCCTTACACTGAGAAGTTATCCGTGCAAATCGGATTGCACTGACACCACACAGCTAGCCTTACAACCTAAAGACAACAAACAAACATTAATTACCCCCAACAACCCAATGCAAGTTGAAACAAAACATTTTTCCCCCCTAGTATAGGCGATAGAAAAGGGCCTTAGAGCGATAGATATAGTACCGCAAGGGAACACTGAAAGAGAAATGAAATAACTCACCAAAGTAATAAAAAGCAGAGATTTTAACTCGTACCTTTTGCATCATGGTTTAGCCAGTACCCCCAAGCGAAGAGCCCTACAGTTTGAACCCCCGAAACTAAGCGAGCTACTCCAAGACAGCCTATCATAGGGCAAACCCGTCTCTGTGGCAAAAGAGTGGGGAGAGCTTTGAGTAGAAGTGAAAAGCCTACCGAGCCTAGTCATAGCTGGTTGCCTGGAAATTGGATAAAAGTTCAGCCTCCAGGCTTTTCCGATCACATTTCTTTTTTCTATCTGATCTCCGTTGTCAACAAAAACCTGGGGAGTTAATCAAAGGGGGTACAGCCCCTTTGATACAAGATACAACTTTTTTAAGAGGATAAAGATCCTACCAAAACATTAAGGCATCATACTTAGGTAGGCCTAAAAGCAGCCACCCTTACAGAAAGCGTTAAAGCTCGAGTATAACTAACCCTATAAATACTAACAATTATTTCTTATTCCCTTGTACATACCAGGCCCTCCCATGCAAACATGGAAGAGATAATGCTAATATGAGTAATAAGAGGGCTCCACCCCCCTCTCCCTGCACAAGTGTAAATTGGAACGGACCACCCACCGAACTTTAACGGCCCCAAACAAAGAGGGTAGTGAGAAAGACACCAAAAACTGGAAAACCCCCCAAAACCCACCGTTAACCCCACACTGGCGTGCTTCAAGGGAAAGACTAAAAGAAAGAGAAGGAACTCGGCAAACACATAAAGCCTCGCCTGTTTACCAAAAACATCGCCTCTTGCATAAAACGAATAAGAGGTCCCGCCTGCCCAGTGACTACAAGTTCAACGGCCGCGGTATTTTGACCGTGCGAAGGTAGCGTAATCATTTGTCTTTTAAATTAAGACCAGTATGAAAGGTGAGACGAGGGCTTAGCTGTCTCCTCCCTCCAGTCAATGAAATTGATCCCCCCGTGCAGAAGCGGGGATTTTAACATAAGACGAGAAGACCCTGTGGAGCTTTAGACACTCGGGCAGACTATGTCAAGTACCCCTAATAAAGGTGAAAACAGAGTATGATACTGTCCCAATGTCTTCGGTTGGGGCGACCATGGGGAAATAAGAAACCCCCAAAGTGGAATGGAAACAGACCCTTTTTCTACAACTGAGAGTACCCCCTCTAGCTAACAGAATTTCTGACCACCAAGACCCGGCAAAGCCGATCCACGGACCAAGTTACCCCAGGGATAACAGCGCAATCCCCTTTTAGAGACCCTATCGCCAAGGGGGCTTACGACCTCGATGTTGGATCAGGACATCCTAATGGTGTAACCGCTATTAAGGGTTCGTTTGTTCAACGATTAAAGTCCTACGTGATCTGAGTTCAGACCGGAGCAATCCAGGTCAGTTTCTATCTATGGTGTGATCTTTTCTAGTACGCAAGGACCGGGAAGAAGGAGTCAATGTTTATAACACACCCCACCCTTACCTGATGAAAACAACTAAAGTAGGCAAAAGGGCATTGCACCCCCGCCTGAAATAACGGCATGTTAGTGTGGCAGAGCCCGGCAAGTGCAAAAGGCCTAAGCCCTTTCTACTGAGGTTCAAATCCTCCCCCTAACTATGATCACAACACTTATTATCTACATCGTAAACCCTTTAACCTTTATTATCCCTGTCTTACTAGCAGTTGCATTCTTAACCCTACTTGAACGAAAAGTCCTAGGCTACATGCAACTACGTAAAGGCCCCAACATCGTTGGCCCCTACGGCCTACTACAACCTATTGCAGACGGTTTAAAACTTTTTATTAAGGAACCAGTACGACCCTCAACTTCTTCCCCCCTCCTATTTTTGGCAACCCCCATGCTAGCCCTGACCTTAGCCCTTACACTATGATCCCCCCTGCCCCTCCCTTACCCCGTCATTGATCTAAACCTCGGCATTCTCTTTATCCTCGCTCTGTCCAGCCTTGCAGTTTACTCTATCCTGGGGTCCGGCTGAGCATCAAATTCAAAATATGCTCTCATCGGAGCCCTCCGAGCCGTCGCCCAAACTATCTCCTATGAAGTCAGCCTAGGCCTAATTCTCCTAAGCGCAATTATTTTCACTGGCGGATTCACTCTCCAAACTTTCAGCACAGCCCAAGAAGCTGTATGATTAATTATACCCGCCTGGCCCCTAGCCGCAATGTGGTATATCTCAACCTTGGCCGAGACTAACCGAGCCCCATTCGACCTCACTGAGGGGGAGTCAGAACTGGTCTCGGGTTTTAACGTAGAATATGCAGGAGGGCCTTTTGCCCTCTTTTTTCTAGCAGAATATGCTAACATCCTCCTCATAAATACACTATCCGCCACCCTTTTCCTGGGCGCCTACCATGTCCCCACAACACCAGAATTAACCACAATTAACCTAATAATCAAAGCTGCCCTACTCTCCGTGGTATTTTTATGAGTCCGAGCCTCATACCCCCGATTTCGCTACGACCAATTAATGCACCTTATCTGAAAAAATTTCCTACCCCTTACACTAGCCCTCATCATCTGACACCTCTCACTTCCAATTACACTAGCGGGCCTGCCCCCACAACTATAAAACTGGGGTCGTGCCTGAAACAAAGGGCCACTTTGATAGAGTGAAATATGAAGGTTAAAGTCCCTCCGACCCCTTAGAAAGAAGGGACTTGAACCCTACCTGAAGAGATCAAAACTCTTAGTGCTTCCACTACACCACTTCCTAGTAAAGTCAGCTAAATAAGCTTTTGGGCCCATACCCCAAGAATGATGGTTAAAGCCCCTCCTCTACTAATGAACCCTTACATTTTATTCGTACTATTATTTGGGCTAGGCCTAGGGACAACAATTACCTTCGCAAGCTCCCACTGACTACTCGCATGAATGGGGATTGAAATAAACACCCTCGCCATTATCCCCCTAATGGCGCAACACCACCACCCGCGAGGGGTTGAAGCCACCACCAAATATTTCTTAACACAAGCAACCGCCGCCGCCGTCTTACTATTCGCGAGCACAACCAACGCATGACTCACTGGACAATGGGACATCCAACAAATATCTCACCCCCTCCCTGCCATAATGGTCACTACTGCTCTCGCCCTCAAAATTGGACTCGCCCCCCTCCACTCATGACTCCCCGAAGTACTTCAAGGCCTAGATCCAACTACCGGACTAATTATGGCCACCTGACAAAAACTCGCCCCTTTCGCCCTCATTTTACAACTTCAACCCCTCAATTCAACAATACTAATCCTCCTAGGACTTACATCCACCCTAATCGGCGGCTGAGGCGGGCTAAACCAAACGCAATTACGTAAAATCCTGGCCTACTCTTCAATTGCCCACCTAGGCTGGATAGTACTAGTATTACAATTTTCCCCCTCCCTAACACTACTAACACTTTTTACGTATTTAACTATGACATTCGCAGCATTTCTTCTATTTAAACTAAATAACTCAACAAACATCAACACCCTCGCCAGCTCGTGGGCCAAAGCACCCGCTCTCACAGCCCTCGCCCCCCTGATCCTATTGTCCCTCGGGGGCCTGCCACCACTCACTGGTTTCATACCAAAATGACTAATTTTACAAGAACTGACAAAACAAGACCTCCCCCTAATTGCCACCCTAGCCGCACTCAGCGCCCTTCTAAGTCTTTACTTTTACCTCCGGCTCTCATATGCAATAACCCTCACAATAGCCCCCAACAACCTAATAGGCACTTCCCCCTGGCGACTTCACTCGCCACAACCAACGATACCTGTCACCATCTCCACCATAATGACCCTCTCCCTCCTCCCTCTGACCCCCGCCATGCTAGTAGTGATCACCCTTTAAGGGACTTAGGCTAAAAACTAGACCAAGGGCCTTCAAAGCCCTAAGCGGAAGTGAAAATCCTCCAGCCCCTGTAAGACCTGCGGGACACTAACCCACATCGCCTGTATGCGAAACAGACACTTTAATTAAGATAAAGCCTTACTAGACAGGCAGGCCTCGATCCTACAAACTCTTAGTTAACAGCTAAGCGCTCAAACCAACGAGCATCCGCCTACCTTTCCCGCCTGTCAGGCCAAAGGCGGGAAAGCCCCGGTAGACGTCAGTCTACCTCTTTAGATTTGCAATCTAATATGTTGACACCTCGGGGCTTGATAAGAGAAGGATTCGAACCTCCCTTTATGGGGCTACAACCCACCACTTAAAAATCAGCCATCTTACCTGTGGCAATCACACGTTGATTTTTCTCGACCAATCACAAAGACATCGGCACCCTATACCTAGTTTTTGGCGCCTGAGCTGGAATAGTCGGTACAGCTTTAAGCCTACTTATTCGAGCCGAACTAAGCCAACCAGGCTCACTTTTAGGAGACGACCAGATTTATAATGTAATTGTTACAGCACATGCCTTTGTAATAATCTTTTTCATAGTAATGCCAGTCATGATCGGGGGGTTTGGAAATTGACTTATCCCCCTAATGATCGGGGCCCCTGACATGGCATTCCCTCGAATAAATAACATAAGCTTTTGACTCCTGCCCCCCTCCTTCCTTCTCCTGCTCGCTTCCTCCGGAGTCGAAGCCGGAGCCGGTACCGGGTGGACCGTTTACCCCCCGCTAGCGGGGAACCTCGCCCATGCAGGAGCATCTGTTGATTTAACAATCTTTTCTCTTCACCTAGCAGGGATCTCATCAATTCTTGGAGCCATTAACTTTATTACAACAATTATTAATATAAAACCCCCAGCTATCTCGCAATATCAAACCCCTCTCTTCGTCTGGGCCGTTTTAATTACCGCCGTCCTTCTTTTGCTTTCCCTCCCCGTACTTGCTGCCGGCATCACCATACTTCTCACAGACCGAAACCTAAATACAACTTTCTTCGACCCCGCAGGAGGAGGAGACCCGATTCTTTACCAACACCTATTCTGATTCTTTGGACACCCTGAAGTGTATATTCTGATTCTACCCGGATTTGGGATAGTTTCACATATCGTTGCCTACTACTCCGGCAAAAAAGAACCATTTGGCCACATGGGCATGGTGTGAGCTATAATAGCCATCGGCCTCCTAGGCTTTATTGTGTGGGCCCACCACATATTTACAGTTGGGATGGACGTAGACACACGCGCATACTTCACATCCGCCACAATAATCATCGCAATCCCCACAGGTGTTAAGGTGTTCAGCTGACTGGCGACCTTGCACGGGGCAAAAATCAAATGAGAAGCCCCCCTTTTATGGGCCCTTGGTTTTATTTTCTTATTTACAGTCGGAGGGCTAACAGGCATTGTCCTAGCCAACTCCTCCCTAGACATTGTACTTCACGACACATACTACGTAGTAGCCCACTTCCACTACGTTCTATCCATGGGAGCTGTCTTTGCTATCGTTGGAGCCTTTGTACACTGATTCCCATTATTCTCAGGCTACACTCTTCACAACACTTGAACCAAGGTCCATTTTGGAGTTATGTTTGCAGGGGTCAACCTGACCTTCTTCCCCCAACACTTCCTTGGACTTGCTGGCATACCTCGACGCTACTCAGACTACCCAGATGCCTATACTTTATGAAATACTGTCTCCTCAATCGGGTCCCTGGTGTCCCTGGTAGCAGTAATTATATTCCTTTTTATCATCTGGGAAGCATTCGCCGCCAAACGTGAAGTTCTTTCAGTAGAACTAACCACAACAAATGTAGAATGACTACACGGCTGCCCGCCACCCTATCACACATTTGAAGAACCTGCATTCGTACAAGTACAAACAAACTGATCGAGGAAGGGAGGAATTGAACCCCCGTAAGCTGGTTTCAAGCCAACCACAACCACCACTCTGTCACTTCCTTAACAGAACACTAGTAAAACGGCAATTACACTACCTTGTCAAGGCAATATTGCGGGTTCAACCCCCGCGTGTCCTATACAAAATGGCCCACCCCACACAATTAGGTTTCCAAGATGCAGCCTCCCCCATCATAGAAGAACTACTACACTTTCACGACCACACACTAATAATCGTGTTCCTCATTAGCACACTAGTCCTTTATATCATTGTTGCCATAATTTCAACCAAACTAACAAACAAATATATCCTTGATTCCCAAGAAGTTGAGATTATTTGAACCGTACTCCCAGCTATTATCCTGACCCTAATCGCCCTGCCCTCCCTTCGAATCTTGTACCTAATAGATGAAATTAATGACCCCCACCTCACCATTAAAGCCATCGGCCACCAATGATACTGAAGCTATGAATATACTGACTACACGGACCTCGGATTTGACTCATACATAATCCCCACACAAGAACTGACTCCCGGCCAATTTCGTTTACTAGAAGCAGACCATCGAATGGTGGTCCCAGTTGAATCCCCCGTGCGAGTCCTAGTTACAGCTGAAGATGTACTTCACTCATGAGCAGTCCCAGCCCTGGGTGTAAAAATAGACGCTGTCCCAGGACGTCTAAACCAAACAGCATTCATCACATCCCGACCAGGAGTGTTCTACGGACAATGCTCTGAAATTTGCGGAGCTAACCACAGCTTCATGCCCATCGTCGTAGAAGCAGTCCCATTACAGCACTTCGAAAATTGATCATCCCTAATGCTTGAAGACGCCTCACTAAGAAGCTAAACAGGGCCAAAGCATTAGCCTTTTAAGCTAAAAAATGGTGACTCCCGACCACCCTTAGTGATATGCCACAGCTTAACCCCACTCCTTGGCTATATATTCTGCTACTCACCTGGCTTATCTTTTTAGTGGTCCTGCCACCAAAAATCATAGCTCATGTTTTTCCAAATATACCGCACCTTCACCACATCTTCAACTTCCAAACAAACAACTGATACTGACCATGACGCTAAGCCTTTTCGACCAATTTATGAGCCCCACCTTCTTAGGCGTACCCCTACTGCCTATTGCCCTTCTGCTTCCTTGAGCCCTCTTTCCAAGCCCCGCCTGCCGATGGCTCCTCGCCCGACTACTAACCGTACAAAACTGATTTATTAAACAATACGCTAAACATCTCTTTACGCCCCTAGACATAGGAGGACATAAATGGGCCCTATTATTCACATCATTAATAGTGTTTATTATGACACTAAACCTGCTGGGACTACTCCCATACACTTTTACCCCTACAACCCAACTAGCACTAACCTTGGGCCTAGCCATGCCCCTCTGACTGATAACCATCATTATCGGACTACGCAACAAGCCCAACGCTGTAATCATTCATTTCCTCCCCAAAGGAACGCCCCGCCCATTAATCCCAGTATTGATTCTTATCGAAACAACTAGCGTTATCATCCGCCCCCTAGCATTAGCAGTACGACTAATAGCAAACCTTACAGCCGGACATTTAATAATGCAACTAATTGCCATAGCCACCTTGACACTAATCCCCTATCTAATACCCCTCTGAATCTTAACCTGAACCTTGTTATCCCTCTTGTTAGTCTTAGAAGTGGCCGTAGCACTAATTCAAGCCTACGTATTCGTACTTCTCTTAAGTCTTTATCTACAGGAAAACATCTAATGGCCCACCAAGCACACGCATATCACATAGTCGACCCCAGCCCCTGGCCGCTCACAGGCGCAATCGCCGCCCTGCTAATAACGTCAGGGCTAGCAATCTGATTCCACTTCAATTCTATGATTTTAATGGCCCTAGGCCTAGCCCTACTACTTCTCACAATATACCAATGATGACGTGACATTATCCGAGAAGGGACATTCCAGGGCCACCACACACCCCCAGTCCAAAAAGGGCTGCGATACGGAATGATCTTATTTATCACCTCAGAAGTATTCTTTTTTCTAGGCTTCTTCTGAGCCTTCTACCACTCAAGCCTGGCCCCCACCCCCGAGCTAGGAGGCTGCTGACCCCCCGCCGGAGTTATTACACTAGACCCCTTTGAAGTCCCCCTACTCAACACAGCTGTCTTGCTTGCTTCCGGGGTGACAGTAACCTGGGCCCACCACAGCATCATAGAAGGCGAACGTAAACAGGCAATCCAGTCCCTATTTCTAACCATCCTACTCGGCTTTTACTTTACCTTCCTACAGGCCATAGAGTACTACGAGGCCCCTTTCACAATCGCAGACGGCGTCTACGGAGCAACATTTTTCGTAGCAACAGGCTTCCACGGACTCCACGTTATCATTGGATCCACTTTTCTGGCCGTTTGTCTCCTACGACAAATTCAATTCCACTTCACATCCGAACACCACTTCGGCTTTGAAGCAGCTGCATGATACTGACACTTCGTAGACGTTGTCTGACTCTTTTTATATATCTCAATCTACTGATGAGGGTCATAATCTTTCTAGTACTAAAACTAGTATAAGTGACTTCCAATCACCAGGTCTTGGTTAAACTCCAAGGAAAGATAATGAACCTAGTTATAACAGTCCTCACCATCACCATTACCCTCTCTGTCCTCCTAGCTATCGTGTCTTTCTGACTCCCCCAAATAACCCCAGACCATGAAAAGCTTTCCCCCTACGAATGCGGCTTCGACCCCCTTGGGTCCGCCCGACTCCCGTTTTCTCTGCGATTTTTCCTAGTCGCTATTCTTTTCCTTCTTTTCGACCTAGAAATTGCCCTTCTTCTGCCCCTCCCCTGGGGGAACCAACTAACATCCCCCCTACTTACAGTCGCATGAGCATCCATCGTCCTGATTCTTCTAACCCTAGGCCTAATTTACGAATGACTGCAAGGAGGACTAGAATGAGCCGAGTGGGTAATTAGTTTAAGAAAAACATTTGATTTCGGCTCAAAAACCTGTGGTTAAACCCCACAATAACCTAATGACCCCCATCCAATTTACTTTCTCATCCGGCTTCATACTCGGACTGGCAGGGCTGGCATTTCACCGAACCCACCTCCTCTCTGCCTTACTCTGTCTTGAAGGCATGATACTTTCTTTATTTATTGCCTTATCCCTGTGAACCATACAACTGACCGCCACAAACTTCTCAGTATCTCCCATGCTTCTCCTAGCATTTTCAGCTTGTGAAGCAAGCACAGGCTTGGCGCTATTAGTAGCCACCGCTCGAACCCATGGAACTGACCGCCTACAAAGCCTTAACCTCCTACAATGCTAAAAATTCTTCTTCCTACACTAATATTACTGCCCACAACATGACTGGGCCCAATTAAATGACTGTGGCCCACAACTCTTTTTCACAGCCTCCTGATCGCTACCCTCAGCCTTACATGGTTTAAAAACCCGTCAGAAACAGCATGAACTTCCCTAAGCCCCTGAATAGCCACAGACCCTCTCTCAACGCCCCTCTTAATCCTAACCTGTTGACTTCTTCCATTAATAATCCTAGCTAGCCAAAACCACATACGCCCAGAGCCCGCTGGCCGCCAACGAACGTACATCATACTGCTAACCTCCCTCCAAATTTTCCTGATTATGGCTTTTGGGGCCACAGAAATTATCATATTTTATATTATATTTGAAGCCACACTTATCCCCACACTTATCCTCATCACACGCTGAGGGAACCAAACAGAGCGACTTAATGCAGGCACTTATTTTTTATTCTACACCCTAGCAGGGTCACTACCCCTCTTAGTCGCCCTTTTAATCCTCCAAAACAACACAGGAACCCTCTCCCTACTCGCACTCCAATACTCAGCCCCAATCGCACTAACCACATTTGCAAGTAAACTATGATGAGCTGGCTGCTTACTAGCTTTCCTAGTAAAAATGCCATTGTACGGCGTCCACCTCTGGCTCCCCAAAGCACACGTAGAGGCACCAGTAGCAGGCTCAATAATTCTAGCAGCTGTCTTGCTAAAACTAGGAGGCTATGGTATGATACGAATACTAGTAATCTTAAATTTACTAACCAAGGAACTTAGTTACCCATTTATTATCCTTGCTTTATGGGGGGTGATCATGACAGGCTCTATCTGTTTACGACAAACAGACCTAAAATCATTAATTGCCTACTCCTCTGTCAGCCACATGGGCTTGGTAGTCGGAGGGATTCTGATTCAAACCCCTTGGGGATTCACCGGAGCCCTAACCTTAATAATTGCACACGGGCTAACTTCGTCCGCCCTTTTCTGCCTAGCAAACACCAACTACGAACGAACCCACAGCCGAACAATGATTTTAGCCCGCGGCTTACAAATTCTCCTACCACTAATGACCACCTGATGGTTCATCGCCAGCCTAGCCAACCTGGCCCTCCCCCCTCTTCCAAACTTAATGGGCGAGTTAATAATCCTTACTTCTTTATTCAACTGATCTTACTGAACACTTGCCCTCACAGGAGGGGGAACCCTCATCACCGCGGGGTATTCCCTGTACATATTCATTATAACACAGCGGGGCCCCGCCCCACCCCAGATGCTTGCTCTAGAGCCCTCGCACACCCGGGAACACCTATTAATGGCCCTCCACCTATTGCCCCTAATACTACTAGTCTCTAAGCCCACTCTCGTGTGAGGTTGAACCGCCTGTAGGTGTAGTTTAATAAAAACATTAGATTGTGATTCTAAAAACAGGGGTTAAAACCCCCTCACCCACCGAAGGGGCTCGCAGCAACGAACAGTGCTATTTTTCGTTACCCTGGTTGGACTCCAGGGCCCATTCGCCAAGCTGCCAAAGGATAAAAGTAATCCATTGGCTTTAGGCGCCAAAAACTCTTGGTGCAACTCCAAGTGGCAGCTATGCACCTCGCTCCAACCATAATAGCCTCAAGCTTAATCATTATTTTTATGCTACTAACGTACCCCATCCTAACAACCCTAAGCCCCGAACCTAAAACCCGCGACTGAGCCGTCACCCAGGTCAAAACGGCCGTCAAATTAGCATTCTTTGTTAGCCTCCTACCAATACTTACATTCACTAACGAAGGCACAGAAACAATTATCACCACTTGAAGCTGAATAAACACACTTGCATTTGACATTAACATTAGCCTAAAATTTGATATTTACTCAATTATTTTCACCCCCGTCGCCCTCTATGTTACCTGATCAATTCTAGAATTTGCATCCTGATACATACACTCCGACCCCCTTATAAACCGATTCTTTAAATACTTGCTCATCTTCCTAATCACAATAATTATCCTAGTCACAGCTAACAATATATTTCAACTTTTTATTGGTTGAGAAGGGGTCGGCATTATATCGTTTCTTCTTATCGGATGATGATACGGGCGGGCTGACGCAAACACCGCTGCTCTCCAGGCAGTTCTTTACAACCGAATCGGAGACATCGGACTAATCTTTGCCATAGCATGACTAGCCACAAACCTAAACTCATGAGAAATACACCAAGTATTTGCAAGCAGTGAAAATGCTGCCCTCACTTTGCCACTACTAGGGCTAATTATCGCCGCCACCGGAAAATCGGCCCAATTCGGACTCCACCCGTGGCTCCCCTCGGCCATAGAGGGCCCTACGCCGGTCTCTGCCCTACTACACTCAAGCACCATAGTAGTCGCCGGAATTTTTCTACTCATCCGGATAAGCCCGCTAATAGAACACAACCCAACTGCCCTCACCACCTGCCTCTGCCTAGGGGCCCTTACCACCCTCTTCACAGCTACCTGCGCCTTAACCCAAAATGATATCAAAAAAATCATTGCTTTTTCAACATCAAGTCAACTAGGCCTAATAATAGTCACCATCGGACTAAATCAACCCCAACTCGCCTTCTTTCACATTTGCACCCACGCCTTCTTTAAAGCAATACTGTTTCTCTGCTCAGGGTCAATCATTCACAGCCTGAACGACGAACAAGACATTCGAAAAATAGGAGGCATACACCCCCTCATACCCCTGACCTCTTCTTGCCTCACTATCGGCAGCCTCGCTCTAACTGGGGCCCCGTTCCTAGCCGGCTTCTTTTCTAAAGACGCCATCATCGAAGCCCTAAACACATCTTATCTCAACGCCTGAGCCCTCACGCTTACACTGCTAGCCACTTCTTTTACAGCAATCTACAGCTTCCGTGTAATTTTCTTTGTATGTATGGGCCACCCCCGATTCAACACACTCCCCCCCATTAACGAAAACAACCCGGCCGTAATTAACCCAATCAAGCGGCTTGCCTGAGGAAGCATCGTAGCCGGCCTCCTTATTACATCAAACATTGCCCCAATAAAAACGCCTGTTATAACTATACCACTTTTAATAAAAACAGCCGCCCTCTCAGTCACCATCTTAGGCCTTCTACTGGCACTAGAACTTGCCCTCCTTACAAACAAACAATTTAAACCCACCCCTAAACTGACCCCCCACCATTTTTCTAACATGCTCGGCTTCTTTCCAATAATCATCCACCGACTAACTCCCAAACTAAGCCTACTCTTGGGCCAAACAATTGCCACCCAACTGATTGACCAGACCTGACTGGAAAAAACGGGACCAAAAACAATCGCGTCAATAAATACCCCTATAATTACAACAACCAGCAACATCCAACAAGGGGCAATTAAGACATACCTGACATTGTTCCTCCTAACACTCGCCCTCGCCACTTTGATACTCGCTATCTAAACTGCACGAAGTGTACCACGACTCAAGCCCCGAGTTAGCTCCAACACCACAAACAAAGTAAGAAGAAGCACCCAGGCACTAATCACTAATATGCCTCCCCCTAAAGAATATATCATAGCCACTCCCGCCACATCCCCACGAACCGCACAAAACTCACCAAGCTCCTCCACACACAACCAAGAACCCTCATACCACCCCCCTCAAAACACGCTAGAAACTAAAACCGCACCTAATGAATAAATCACCATAGAGCCCGCAATCGGTCAACTCCCAAGACTTTCAGGGTAAGGCTCCGCAGCCAAAGCTGCTGAATATGCAAATACAACCAACATCCCCCCCAAATAAATTAAAAAGAGGACTAAGGACAAAAAACACCCCCCATGCCCGACCAACACACCACAACCCAAGCCTGCTACCACAACCAACCCCAAAGCAGCAAAATAAGGCGAAGGGTTAGAAGCCACAGCCACCAACCCTAATACTAAACCAATCAATAATAAACACATCAAATAAGTCATAATTCCTACCTGGGTATCAGCCAGGGCCAACGGATCGAAAAACCGCCGTTGTTATCTCAACTACAGGAACTCTAATGGCAAGTCTCCGCAAAACACACCCCCTACTGAAAATCGCCAACAACGCTTTAGTAGACCTCCCAGCCCCGTCCAACATCTCGGTGTGGTGGAACTTTGGTTCTCTACTCGGCCTTTGCCTGATGGCCCAAATCCTCACAGGGCTTTTTCTAGCCATACACTACACCTCAGATATCGCCACTGCTTTCTCCTCCGTCGGCCACATCTGCCGAGACGTAAATTACGGGTGACTTATCCGAAATTTGCACGCCAACGGAGCCTCTTTTTTCTTTATTTGTATTTACCTCCACATTGGACGAGGCCTGTACTACGGCTCCTACCTCTACAAGGAGACATGAAACATCGGTGTAATTCTACTACTACTAACTATAATGACCGCCTTCGTGGGCTACGTCCTCCCCTGAGGACAGATATCATTCTGAGGGGCTACCGTTATCACCAACCTACTATCTGCAGTTCCTTATGTAGGAGGCACCCTAGTCCAATGAATTTGAGGCGGGTTCTCAGTCGACAACGCCACCTTGACCCGATTTTTCGCCTTCCACTTCTTATTCCCCTTTATTGTTGCAGCTATAACCATACTTCACCTACTTTTTCTTCACGAGACAGGATCAAACAACCCCCTCGGCCTAAATTCAGACGCAGATAAAATCTCATTCCACCCCTACTTCTCATACAAGGACCTTCTTGGATTTGCAGCAGTACTTTTCGCATTAATTTCCTTAGCACTATTTTCACCCAACCTCCTAGGAGATCCTGACAACTTCACCCCTGCCAACCCCCTCGTAACGCCCCCGCACATTAAACCTGAGTGGTACTTCCTATTTGCATACGCCATTCTCCGCTCCATCCCAAATAAGCTCGGGGGAGTACTAGCACTGCTAGCTTCCATCTTGGTACTAATGCTAGTCCCAGCACTTCACACATCCAAACACCGAGGCCTCACATTCCGCCCCCTGACGCAATTCCTATTTTGAGCCCTCATTGCAGACGTCGCCATCCTGACTTGGATTGGGGGTATGCCCGTAGAACACCCCTACGTTGTCATTGGACAAGTGGCATCTGTACTCTACTTTTCCCTATTTCTAGTCCTTATGCCGCTAGGAGGATGGCTAGAGAACAAAACCCTCAAGCTGACGTGCATCAGTGGCCCAACCTAGAGCGCCAGTCTTGTAAGCTGGAGATTGGAGGTTAGAGTCCTCCCTGCTGCTCAGATAGAGGGGACTTTAACCCCCACTACTAGCTCCCAAAGCTAGCATTCTGATTTAAATTACTTTCTGTTTATACATATATGTATATACACCATAAATTTATATCAAACATTTTGTATAATGTTCTAGTACATATATGTATAATCACCATTAGTCGAATTAAACCATTCATATATCACCATAAAAATTTAGAATTACATAAAGCAATAGTAGGATCACTAACATAACTGAATTATAGTTAATAGTAGTTGGGATTCAAGAAGTATTCTTAACCGCCAAATATATAACATGAATACCACATCCCGTCGAATTAACTTATTATACGCAGTAAGAACCGACCAACCAGCACAAATCCGCGCATACGGTTATTGATGGTCAGGGACAGAAATTGTGGGGGTTTCACTTAGTGAACTATTCCTGGCATTTGGTTCCTACTTCAGGGCCATGAATTGATATTATTCCTCCCACTTTCATCGACGCTTACATAAGTTAATGGTGGAACCCATATGGCGCGATTACTCACCATGCCGGGCGTTCTTTCTAGAGGGTCACTGGTTCCTTTTTTCTCTTTCCTTTCATTTGACACTTCAGAGTGCACACGGGATTAGTTGATAAGGTTGAACATTTTCTTGATTACAAGAAAGTAGTTTCAATGTTAAAGGTCATTACATAAGAATCACATATATTAATATCAAGAGCATAATAATACATAAATTACTCGAAGAATACCTAATATACCCCCCTTTATTAAAGGTTTTTTATCGTTAAACCCCCCTACCCCCCTACACCCCTGAGATCACTAACAATCCTGCAAACCCCCCGGAAACAGGTGGACCTCGAGTGTATCATTCTAAGCTAAAAATGTGTCTATTTATATTATTTCAATAATACAAAC